TTTCGATAGAAAATGACACAAAAACACTTGGACTAAATAAAATTCATTATAGCCTTATTCCCTATCCTAATTCTCCAGACTATAAACAAAAAATAGATCCTAATTCTCCAGACTATAAACAAAAAATAGAAAAAATAGAAAAAATCCAAGCCAAAATTGATTTAAATAATCGGTTAATTTTTATAGGGACCACATTTATAGCTACACTTAGAGATAAAAAAAACTCTAGTGGAATAAATGAAATCGGTAAAAAACCCCCTCGATGGTCATACAAATTAATAAATGAGTTACACCAAAAATTAAAAAAACGACGAAAAGAACAAGGCATAATACAAGGGCTGGGGCACCAGCTTCGAACAAGAAAATCTAAACATATAGATTTTTTAAATCGTTCGACACGAACTTTAAAAACTTTCAAGCAGTCTAATAAAAATAATTCTAATTCTAATATTGATAAAAATAATTCTAATATTGATTTAAATAATTCTAATATTGAGAATTCTAATATTGATTTAAATAATTCTAATATTGATAATTCTAATATTGATAATTCTAATAATTCTAATTCTAATATTGATTTAAATAATTCTAATATTGATTTAAACAATTCTAATTCTAATATTGATAATTCTAATATTGATTTAAATAATTCTAATATTGATAATTCTAATATTGATAATTCTAATAATAAAGATTTGGGTTTTATAAGTTATTTGGAAGAACCAGATTTTCGTCGATCCGTAATCAAAGGATCTATGCGTGCTCAAAGGCGTAAATTGGTTATTTGGGGACCGTATCAAGGAAATCCTCATTCCCCGCTTTTTTTGGAAAAAAAGCAAGATTTCCCTTTTACTATATCCGACCTAATCAAACTTTTTTTTAATATTAAAGATCGGTTGGGTAAAAAGTCAGAATTCGAAATTTTAAATAAACAATCCCCCCCAAAAAGAAACAACCAGGAAGACGTAATGGAATTCTGGGAGACCATTCCACATGGACACAAAATAAGAGGTATTCTGTTACTAGCTCAATCAACTTTTAGAAAATATATTAAATTACCTTTATTGATAATATCTAAGAATATTGTCCGTATTTTATTACGACAATCTCCGGAATGGGATGAGGATTTCCAAGATTGGAATAGAGAAATTTATCTAAAATGCAGCTCTAATGGTCTTCAATTCTCCAAAACAAAATTTCCTAAAAATTGGTTAAGCAGGGGTTTTCAGATAAAAATCCTATATCCTTTTCATTTGAAACCTTGGCACAGATCTAAGCTAAGACTCTATGATTCTGATAGAGATCTAAAGCAACAAGAGGATTTTGATTCTTGTTTTTTAACAACTTTGGGAATGGAAACGGAACATCCTTTTGGTCCTCCTCGAAAAACACCGTCCTTTTTTGAATCCATTTTTAAAGATATAGACTATAAAGTCGAAATCAGAAAATTAAATTTTAGAGTTCGAAGAATTTTAAAAAAAATAAAAAAGAAAGAAGCAAAAGCATTTTTCTTTATAAAACAAAAAAGAAAAGAACTTTTAAAAGGAAATCAAATTCCATTATTTATACCGAGAGAAATATATGAATCAAGTGAAACTCAAACAGAAAAGGATTCCATAATGAGCAATCAGATAATTCATGAATCACTTAGTCAAATTCTATCTACAGGTTGGACAAATTATTCACAGGCACAAGAAGAAATGAAACATAGGATTGATAGAAGAAAGACAATCAGAAATGAAATAGAAATAATGAAAAAAAATAAAATTAATAATGCAGAATCATCCCGAATAATTTTGAAAATATTAAAAATAAAAAATATTGAATTATTAGTTAAATTTTTCATTGAAAAAATATACATAGAGATCTTTCTATGTATCATTAATATGCGCAGAATCCCTCTACAACTTTTTATCGAATCAACAAAAAAAATTCTTGATAATGATAAATACATTAACAATAATGAAACAAATCAAGAAAGGATTAATAAAACAAAACAAAACAAAATTGACTTTATTTTGTCTATGACTATAAAAAGGGCTTTTGATAATCTTAGAAATAGTAAGCGGAAGTCAGATATTTTTTTTGATTTATCTTACTTGTCACAAAAATATGTATTTTTCAAATTATCACAAACGCAGATTATTAACTTCAATAAGTTAAGATCTATTCTTCAATATAATGGACCGTCTTTTTTTCTTAAGACTGAAATAAGGGATTTTTTTGTAAGACAAGGCATATTTCATTCCGAATTAAGACATAATAAACTTCCAAATTATGGAATGAATCCATGGAAAAACTGGTTAAGAGGTCATTATCAATACGATTTATCTCAGATTACATCGTCTATATTAATCCCCCAAAAATGGCGAAATAGAATCAACCAATGCCAGACGTCTCAAAATAAAGATTTAAACAAATGGTATTCCTCTGAAAAAGACCAATTACTTGATTCAAAAAAAAAACAAAATTCGAAAGTCTATTTATTACCAAATAAAGAGAATAATTTAAAAAAAAACTATAGATATGATCTTTTATCATATAAATATATTCATTCTGAAACTAAAAATAACTACTATATTTATAAATCATCATTAGAAACAAATAATAACCAAGAAAATTCCACCAGAAATAAAGAAAAATTTTTTAGCATACTCAAGAATATTCCTAGCAAGAATTATTTAGGAAAAAGCGATATTATATATATGGAAAAAAATAAAGATAGAAAATTTTTGTATAAAATTAATAAAAATATTAAGGTTAAACCTAAACCTAAACCTAATAAGGACCAAATAAAGGATAAAATTCAGAATAATGGTCTTTTTTATCTTCCGATTGATTCAAATTTTGAAATAAATTCCGAAAAGGTATTTTTTAATTGGATGGGAATGAATGAAAAAATCTTAATCTTAAATTGCCTCATATCGAATCCGAAAGTTTTTTTCTTTCCAAAGTTTGTGAGACTTTATCATAAATATAAAGAGAAACCTTGGTTTATTCCAAGCAAATTACTTCTTTTTAATTTGAATATCAATTCCAATTTTAGTGAAAATAAAAAAATCAACGGAAAGCAAGAAGAGTATTTTTTCAAATTTAGCCCATCAAATTCAAAACAATATTTTGAATTAAATAATCAAAACAATATTGAAGAATACTTTTTAGAATCCGGAGATTTGCCTTCGCAATTAAGATGGGCTGGACGTTTCAATCAATTGAATCAAAAAATAATGAATAATATCCAGATATATGGTCTACTACTTAGCCTGATAAATGTCAGAAAAATTAGTATATCCTATATTCAAAGGAAAGAAATGGATCTGGATATAATGAGTAGGAATTTAAATCTTACACAATTAATGAAAACAGGAATATTAATTCTGGAACCTGCCCGCCTATCTTTAAAAAATGACGGACAGTTTTTTATGTATCAAATCATAGGTATTTCATTGGTTCATAAAAGTAAGCACCAAAGTAATCAAAGATACCAAAAACAAAAAAATGTTGCTAAAAATATAGACAAAAAGAATTCTGATTTGCTTGTTCCTGAAACAATTTTATCGTCTAGACGTCGTAGAGAATTAAGAATTCTCATTTCTTTCAATTTGAATTTAAAGAATAACACTGGTGTGGATAGAAACACATTAGTTTACAACGAGAACAAGATAAAAAAATGGAATCAATTTTTGGATGAAAATCAAGATTTTGACATAAAAAAAAATGAATTAATTAAATTCAAGTTCTTTTTTTGGCCTAATTCTCGATTAGAAGATTTAGCTTGTATGAATCGCTATTGGTTTGATACCAATAATGGGAGCCGCTTGAGTATGTTAAGGATATATATGTATCCATGATTAACAATTTTGAATTTCCTAGATATTCTGTTGTTCTATCAATCAGTTCTGTCCGTGATCTAAATATATCCATGTTATATGCAAGCAACCAAATGAACATATGCACTGTCTTACATTCCAGTCTAGGATAGTGCAATAATAAAGAAATCATGTAGGAAAAATGTGGTATCAATTAAAGCTAGAAATAAATCAACAGAATTTTCGTACTAAACTATTTGGTATCGTCTTTTTACTATACAAATGAATTACAAAATAGGATTTATTAATTGATAAAATCAGGAGTCTATAAAAAAATTCTGATTATTGTGTATACTACATTAAAATTTCTGACATTATTATTACTGCTTAATAAAATCAATATCTGTAAAAAGGGGAGTGTGAAATTCTTTTATGGTAAAAAATTCATTTATTTCAATTATTTTTCAAGAACAAGAAGAAAACAAAGAAAACAGAGGATCTGTTGAATTTCAAGTAGTAAGTTTCACCAATAAGATACGTAAACTTACTTCACATTTGGAATTGCACAGAAAAGACTATTTATCTCAGAGAGGTCTGCGTAAAATTCTGGGAAAACGTCAACGGTTGCTGGCTTATTTGTCAAAAAAAAATAGAGCGCGTTATAAAGAGTTAATAGGCCAGTTGGATATTCGAGAGAGAAAAACTCGTTAATTTGAAGAGTTAGTTTGAATTATCGCTTAAAGTTTGATGAACTCCTTTTCGCTTTCAGCAATTCATGGAAGAATGAATCAGGAAAAACCTATGACTGGACCATCTACAAGAAAAGACCTCATGATAGTCAATATGGGACCTCACCACCCATCAATGCACGGTGTTCTTCGACTCATTGTTACTCTAGACGGTGAAGATGTTATTGACTGTGAACCAATATTGGGTTATTTACACAGAGGTATGGAAAAAATTGCAGAAAATCGAACAATTATACAATATTTGCCTTATGTAACACGTTGGGATTATTTAGGTACTATGTTCACAGAAGCAATAACTGTAAATGCACCAGAGCAATTAGGCAATATTCAAGTCCCTAAAAGGGCCAGTTATATCAGAGTCATTATGTTGGAGTTAAGTCGTATAGCTTCGCATTTGTTATGGCTTGGCCCTTTTATGGCAGATATTGGGGCGCAGACTCCTTTCTTCTATATTTTTCGAGAAAGAGAATTGATATATGACCTATTCGAAGCTGCCACCGGTATGCGAATGATGCACAATTTTTTTCGTATTGGTGGAATCGCTGCTGATTTACCTCATGGGTGGATAGATAAATGTTTGGATTTTTGCGATTATTTTTTAACAGGAATTGCTGAATATCAGAAGCTTATTACACGGAATCCCATTTTTTTAGAACGAGTTGAAGGAGTAGGCATTATTGGTGGAGAGGAAGCAATAAATTGGGGTTTGTCAGGACCCATGCTACGAGCTTCCGGAATACAATGGGATCTTCGTAAAGTTGATCATTATGAGTGTTACGACGAATTTGATTGGGAAGTCCAATGGCAAAAAGAAGGGGATTCATTAGCTCGTTATTTAGTACGAATCAGTGAAATGACAGAATCCATAAAAATTATTCAACAGGCCCTAGAAGGAATTCCGGGAGGGCCCTATGAAAATTTAGAAATCCGCCGCTTTGATCGAGTAAAAGATACTGTATGGAATGAGTTTGACTATCGATTCATTAGTAAAAAACCTTCTCCGACTTTTGAATTGTCGAAGCAAGAACTTTATGCGAGAGTCGAAGCACCAAAGGGAGAATTGGGAATTTTTCTGATAGGAGATAAGGGTGTTTTTCCTTGGCGCTATAAAATTCGCCCACCGGGGTTTATTAATTTGCAAATTCTTCCTCAGTTAGTTAAAAGAATGAAATTGGCTGATATTATGACGATACTAGGTAGTATAGATATCATTATGGGAGAAGTTGATCGTTAAAATGATAATTGATACAACAGAAGTACAAGCTATCAATTCTTTTTCTAGATTGGAATCCTTAAAAGAGGTCTATGGGATCATATGGATGCTTATTCCTATTTTTACTCTTGTATTAGGAATCACAATAGGTGTACTAGTAATTGTTTGGTTAGAAAGAGAAATATCTGCGGGTATACAACAACGTATTGGTCCTGAATACGCAGGACCTTTGGGAATTCTCCAAGCTCTAGCAGATGGTACCAAATTACTTTTCAAAGAAAATATTCTTCCATCTAGAGGAGATACTCGTTTATTCAGTATTGGACCATCTATAGCAGTTATATCCATTTTATTAAGTTATTTAGTAATTCCTTTTAGTTATCACCTTGTTCTAGCTGATCTCAGTATCGGTGTTTTTTTATGGATTGCTATTTCAAGCATTGCTCCTGTCGGCCTTCTTATGTCAGGATATGGCTCAAATAATAAATATTCTTTTTTAGGTGGTCTACGAGCTGCTGCTCAATCAATTAGTTACGAAATACCATTAACTCTATGTGTGTTATCAATATCTCTACGTGTGATTCGTTAAGACATAAATTGCCCCCTACTTCTTTTCTTTCTAGGAAAGAAGTGTCATGATTTGAATATCTATTTTCGCTTTTTTATTCATTATTCGGGGGTTGATGAAGGAAACCAGATAGTTATATGAGTGAAAGAAACGGCTTATCAATTTGCAGTAAAAGATTGAATCTCATTTCCTATGTACAAGAATTAAGAAAAGTAAACATAAGTATTAGAGACTGTTTACCCCAAGATTAATTGATTAGTGATCATAACTTGACGCGGGTTCAAAAGATCAACTTTATGGGGTTTTTACTATCTATTACCATATGTATTACCCTAAAGTAGATTGATAAAAATGAGTGGATAGCTAGGAACACTAAGGTACACAAAGGATTCGTAATAGAGATTATGTAAGTCTATTTTTCTCTGGATAAAAAGAATTCTAATTGGGGCTTTAAATTGGTAGAAATGATCAAGGAGTACTTCCCACGATTCCGATCCAGAGTATACTTCTATTCACCGATTAAGTAAATAACTATCAAGAACGAAGTAATCCTTTAACTTTGTTTAACGTCCCCCTTTTTGAGAAAGGAGAATAGGAACGAAAAAACTCGAAAGACTTAATGGAATTGCCCTAGAAAAAAATATCTTTTTTCTTTCTCTATATAGAATGCTTGTCATAATTCGTGAACTAATGCAACGTCTAATTTGATTTCGTAATTAAAAACGTTAGGTTGAAATATCTATGGATATTGCTACAAGAAACATTTTATTCAAGGATTAAGTTATTACTCAACAAAGAAGAATTTCAATTATTAAAAGATAAGATGAATTCAGAAGCACTTTATTATAAATATAGCAAACAGAATTCCAGTGTCTAATGGGGACCTTACAATGGATTTTATTTTCTCTCTATATATCCTACAAACATATCAAGAAAAATAATAATGGACGGGTCCTTAGATTTTTTTGTGACCTTTGAGGAGCCGTATGAGATGAAAATCTCATGTACGGTTCTGGAATAGGGATGGGAACAGTGATGTGATCATCCACTATGATTATCTAACAGTTCAAGTACAGTTGATATAGTTGAAGCGCAGTCAAAATATGGTTTTTGGGGGTGGAATTTGTGGCGTCAACCTATAGGCTTTCTAGTTTTTCTAAT